GAGATCCATTAACCTAAGTGCAAAAATAGACCCATCAATCCGCTGATTCGTTATAATTTAGTGATTGCCTTCGGTACCGGTATAAATATAAAATAACAGAAAAAGAGGCGAAGGCTGGTTTTGCAAACATGAATAGAATGTTTCTAACAGTTTTCATATTTTATATTTATCCGCCTAACCTCAAAAGCAAAAGAAAGATCTTTCTTTGACTTTGATGAAAATTTATCTATTTTTTATAGTTATAATTAATTGGTCGTTCCTATCCAATAATCTACTAGTACCGGCTCGCTATTCACTCGGTTTTTGGGTCATAATCATTATGTAGGAGAGATGGCCGAGTGGTTGAAGGCGTAGCATTGGAACTGCTATGTAGGCTTTTGTTTACCGAGGGTTCGAATCCCTCTCTTTCCGTACCTTCATCTAATTCACTGATCTTACTAACCAAAAGAGTAAAATAGCACTATATAAAATTATATTCCAACACAAAACAGTTAGACCTTTCTTTGATATATATTTTATTCCTAATTACTGTGTCACGGAAAATACTGAAAGGAAAAGAGTAGACAAGGAATGAAAACCTCCCTCCCGTTCTATGATACCTAAATCGGAGAAAAATCCGGATCAAACTCTTATTTATCTTAACCTTAGGTTAATTTACTTCGACGAAAGGGATCAAAATTGTCCGAACCCTTGTGATTTTTTATTTTCTTTTCGTTAGGTTTAGGTCTGGCGCGAATAATATTCTACGACTAGCAATTCATTTATTTTCAAACCGACCCATTTACTATCTATTATTTGATTGACTAATCCTTTATATTGGAATGGTTGAAGAGTCAAATGTTTTGGCATTTCGTCCTGAGAGGATGAATCGAAAGAATTTTGAATCAGAGCTCTAGAGTTTTGTTCATCCCTCGACGTAATAATATCTCGGGGTTTGCAGCGATAACTTGGTATATCTACTATACGACCATTGACTAAAATATGTCTATGGTTAACCAATTGACGGGCTCCAGGAATAGTCGGAGCCATACCCAATCGAAAAAGGATGTTATCCAAGCGCATTTCAAGTAATTGGAGTAAAACCTGACCTGTTGATCCCTTGGCTTTGCCGGCGATACGAACGTATTTAAGTAATTGTCGTTCTGTAAGACCATAATGAAAACGCAACTTTTGTTTTTCTTCTAGACGAATACGATATTGAGATTTTTTACCGGAACGTGATTGGTTTCTAAGATCACTTCCGGCTCTAGGCCTTTTATTAGTTAGTCCCGGTAAAGCTCCCAGGCGGCGTATTTTTTTGAAACGAGGTCCCCGGTAACGCGACATAAAGACTCCTTATTCTTATTTATATTGAATTCTTATTGATGAAATTTCATTTTACAGAATAAACCTAAACTAAAACTGAACTAAATGATAAATGAAGCGAAGTTTACGGAAGTAGTGTACTTGTACTCTAAAGAATAATTAGATGAATAAATATCCAGACCTTTCTATTCTATATATATATTATATATATATTCTATATAAAGATTCTATATAGATAAAAGGGATTCTTTTCATGGCATAGTTGTAAGTTCCTATAATATAAAAAATATATTTTTCAATATTATTTGATTTCGGATTTCAAAAGGGCATTCTCAATCATGTAAAAACTCGAAGAAAATAAATAGAGAAAAGCCGGCTATCGGAATCGAACCGATGACCATCGCATTACAAATGCGATGCTCTAACCTCTGAGCTAAGCAGGCTTACATAAGATAAATTCTACCTGCATAAGGATTCAATAAACTATTGTTAGCTATTAATTAATATACTTATATTTGCATTCTTGGCGATTCCTATTAGCTAGTCATAATGAATATGACTATCGAAAAAATAGAATATAGAATTGAAAGGAAATATTCAATACTCATACTTACCATAGACCATAGAATATAACGATTAATCTATCGATATATAATTTTAGTTTTTTTTCTCACATCACAATTATATAGTACAATTCTATAGTATAGCATTTAATATTAAAAAATATTCGATTCGATCTATTTTTAGATTAAATCATTTTCGTTTTTGCTTTCAAATGATATTTGAAAGTCTTTTTATTACACTTCTATATTTTATTTCATATCATATATATATATATTTTTTATATTTCTAAATGGAATGATTTGTTTTAAATAATTATAAATTATTGCGCTTTGATTCGTAAAGATGGAAGCTCAGACGAAAAAAAGAATCGACCGTTCAAGTATTCCAAATTGCATGGGAAAAACGAGCAGAAGAGAGACATATATACGTGGTATATCTCCATCTATATTGAATTGCAGATACAGAAATGATAGAATCGTTTCTGATTGGACCAAATGCGGGTGCGGGTTTCCTATAGAAGATGAAAGAAGATAGCCAAGAAATAAAAGAGGAGAAAAACTTTTTCAAGATAGGAATCAGTATTTAATGAATTCAACGGTTCCAGTAGAAATGAAATAAAAAAGAGAACGAC